TCCTTTATCAACCGACATATACTTCAGAGATCCCTCCCGAAACATTTTTCAAATACAAAAGTTCAGCCTCTTCCCACGAATTTTTAAATTAGACAGATTTTCTTTGTACAGAAAAACAAGTAGTGGTCCAATCTGCAAAAATTTCATCGTCAATGCAAAATACTTATACAAATAACAATGCGGGAGAGATAAAAAAGATGCAGGGTCGTTTGTCTGCTTGGTTAGTCAAGCATGGACTAATTCATAGATCGTTGGGCTTTGATTACCAAGGAATAGAGACTTTACAAATAAAACCCGAGGATTGGCATTCCATTGCTGTCATTTTATATATATATGGTTACAATTATCTACGCTCCCAATGTGCCTATGATTTAGCACCAGGGGGACTGTTAGCTAGTGTGTATCATCTTACGAGAATAGAGTATGACGTGGATCAACCAGAAGAGGTATGCATAAAAGTATTTGCCCCGAGGAAGAATCCTCGAATTCCGTCTGTTTTCTGGGTTTGGAAAAGTGTGGATTTTCAAGAACGGGAATCTTTTGATATGTTGGGAATATCTTATGATAATCATCCGCGTTTGAAACGCATCTTAATGCCTGAAAGTTGGATAGGGTGGCCTTTACGTAAGGATTATATTGCCCCCAATTTTTATGAAATACAAGATGCTCATTGAAAAATACGAAACTTATCTGCACTTCTACAATTCCAGAGATTCGAGGTTCTGTTCTAGAGTAACCATAGTAATTGAAGTCTCGTTTGTATTATGGATAGGCTAACAACATATTTAACTTTTCAAATATGGATATGCATATTAGGCATTAACTTTCTTTTTGAACGAAAGAGAAAAAAGAATATAAAATAGAATTTCTTTTTGTTACATACTTTACCCATCTATTTTATAGATGGGGTATTTATCCAAAGACCAAGATGGAGACAAGTATGTAGTATGATCTAAACTATTAATGAATATATATATGTGAATATATATATGTCTATTTATCTTAAGTCTTAAGTAATTTATAGAAAAAAAGACTCATACAAATTTATCATGTGCCAGGAACCAGATTTGAACTGGTGACACGAGGATTTTCAGTCCTCTGCTCTACCAGCTGAGCTATCCCGACCATTCCCATTCCCGATACCGAGACCACATTTTCATATTACTAGATAACTTAGGTCTATGTCAATTCAAAGGGTATTACAAAGTCTTGTCCAGGTGTTAGAATTTCTTGGATCGGAGACTTTGTAAGTTTCAGGATGAAGAACGATGGCAACCGTGACTCGTTCGGGGAGTCTGTGGTTAAAGAGGGTCATTTGTCCATGTATCATATATCATAAGACTTGACATAATAGAAAAATTTTTATCTCGGATACATTTGTAAAAAAGTAGGGTGAATGAGAAAGATAACTCTTTTTGAACTACTAAAAAAAAGGATAAGATAAATAGTTAAGGAGTCGAATGGGCTTTTTTTGGGGATAGAGGGACTTGAACCCTCACGATTTTTAAAATCAACGGATTTTCCTCTTACTATAAATTTCATTGTTGCCGATAATGACATGTAGAATAGGACTCTATCTTTATTCTCGTCCGATTAATTAGTTATACAAAAGAACTATCAGACCGTGAGGCAAATGCTTTGATCAATGCATATTTGATTCTTTCTTCAATATGGAATCGATTCCCAACAATTTTTCCGTTTTTCATATAAAAAATACAGATTAAGGTCGTCATTAATCATTTGATAGAGTATTTCAGTACGTATACGTATGTATATACGTACATCCTTCATCTTTTCGGAAGTTTCAATGGAAGGATTCCTCTACCAATGCAACACAGTCAATTCCAGTTGTTAGAACAGCTTCCATTGAGTCTCTGCACCTATCCTTTTTTCACCTTCTGGACCTTTGTTTTTGTAAAAAAGGATTTGGCTCAGGATTGCCCATTTTTTTTTAATTCCGGGGTTTCTCTGAATTTGAAAGTTCTCACTTAGTAGGTTTCCATACCAAGGCTCAATCCAATTAAGTCCGTAGCGTCTACCAATTTCGCCATATCCCCCTCTTTTTTGTTTTGAGATTAGTATCTCATTTTGATTGAGATGTCGTTTTCCTTTTTATTTGATTTCTTCATTTAGACTGGAACCGTTGAATTCATTAAATACTGAACTGATTTCCTATCTCGAAAAAGTTTTTCTCCTCTTTGATTTCTTGGCAATCTTCTTTCATCTTCTATAGTAAACCCGCATTTGGTCCAATCAGAAACGATTCTATCATTTCTGTATCCGCAATTCAATATAGATGGATAGATACCACGTATATATGTTTCTCTTCTGCTCGTTTTTACCATGCAATTTTGAATACTTGAACGGTCGATACTTTTTTTCGTTTGAGCTTCCATCTTTACAAATCAGAGCGCAATAATGTCTCATTATTTCGAACAAAAGATTCCATTTCGAAATAGAAGGTAGAAGCTTAATAAAATTCAAATGGCATTTGAAAGCA